GCATCGATAACATTTTTCCAGTCAAAGTAAGGCAACTAAGAGCTCTGAATTGAAGTAATAATCTTATTGAATCATCAGAATAACTTCGCTATCTATTTTCAAAATGCCTATCCGCGAATTTTTTGTGAATTCCTACAACTTTTTTCCATTTCTTTCTTTGCTCCGAACCTTTCTTGAAATTCGAGCTCTTTGTTCTTTTTCTTGATTGAATTTCTTTATTCAATTCAAAGTGACAAACGAAAAGGAAGGACTCTTATTGAAATCCCTATCTAAATTATGAATTCTGAGTAGTAGTGGAGCGATTAGATATATCTTTTCACTCATATAGAACTAGCCTACTTCTTCTATATACATATACATGTTTTTCTTCGATAAAGGAAACTAATTATTCGTATCGTATCTTAGATTTCATCAGATTCTAATTTTTTTTTAGAAACATCTATAAAAGAAAGTGGTTTTCTAGCCATTATATATATTCCATATATCCAGTTGGATCTCACTCTCTTAAACAACCCTTTCTTTTATGAATCTCATTTTTTGTAAACTCTTTTATTTCTTCCCTTTCTTTTTTTTTTCGTATAATCCCACATAGATACAATCAATCTAAAAGGGCGAATTCATTAGTCTGAATCATTGCATAGAAAAAAAAAATCTTTGATTGATCTAAGTTCATGTAATTTATTATTTATTATTCTTTTGGTCAATCGTTGAATTGAATAAAGTCGACTGAAATGCGAATCACTGCATGGAACCCCCTTCTTTTTTTTTTTAACTAAAGCTAAAAAGATAAATTCACGAAAAAGGCTAAGTGCTAAAAGAATCCACTTTATATTGTTTCTGATTATTGGGTCTTTATCTTATCGAAGAGATGAAATCCGGATCATTTATTTTACTGGTATCGAATCCTATTGGAATATGTAAAACATGTAATATCATAACATAATAATGGTAGAAATGGAATTCCCTTTTCTTTTGTTATTCTATACAAAACTTCATAAGTCTAACTTAATAAGTTAAGTGGAATTTTTCAATTGCTTTCTAGTTGTATTTGTTGGAAATTCGAATTTGAGTCTAAAATTCTCTTTATTCCCCTGTTCATACATATTTCATACATTCCATATTCATATATGGGTTAGATAAAATTTTATGTGATTCCGTAAACAGAATAGAAATTTCATTATTGCCAGATCAACCCATATAATTGGATGAAGAACGACTGAATAATGGAATTTTTTTGTCAATAAATGGGAAATAAAAAATGCTTAGAGATGAAAATGAGGGAATGTCTGCAATACCTGGATTTAATCAGATACAATTTGAAGGATTTTGTAGGTTCATTGATCAGGGCTTAACAGAAGAACTTTCTAAGTTTCCAAAAATTGAAGATACAGATCAAGAAATTGAATTTCAATTATTTGTGGAAACATATCAATTAGTAGAACCTTTGATAAAAGAAAGAGATGCTGTATATGAAACACTTACCTATTCTTCTGAATTATATGTATCCGCAGGATTAATTTGGAAAAGCAGTAGGGATATGCAAGAACAAACCATTTTTATTGGAAACATTCCTCTAATGAATTCCCTGGGAACCTCTATAGTAAATGGAATATACAGAATTGTGATTAATCAAATATTGCAAAGCCCCGGTATTTATTACCGGTCAGAATTGGACCATAATGGAATTTTGGTCTATATCGGCACAATAATATCAGATTGGGGAGGAAGAGTAGAATTAGAGATTGATAGAAAAGCAAGAATATGGGCTCGTGTGAGTAGGAAACAGAAAATATCTATTCTAGTTCTATCATCAGCTATGGGGTTGAATCTAAAAGAAATTCTAGAGAATGTGTGCTACCCTGAAATTTTCTTGTCTTTCCTTAATGATAAGGAGAAAAATAAAATTGGGTCAAAAGAAAATGCTATTTTAGAGTTTTATCAACAATTTACTTGTGTAGGCGGAGATCCAGTATTTTCTGAATCCTTATGTAAAGAATTACAAAAGAAATTTTTTCAGCAAAGATGTGAATTAGGAAGGATTGGTCGACTAAATATGAACCAGAGACTAAATCTTCATATACCTCATAACAATACTTTTTTGTTACCGCGAGATATCTTGGCAGCTGCGGATCATTTGATTGGAATGCAATTTGGAATGGATACGCTTAACGACATGAATCATTTAAAAAATAAACGTATTCGTTCGGTAGCGGATCTATTACAAGATCAATTCGGATTGGCTCTGGTTCGTTTAGAAAATGTGGTTAGAGGAACTCTATGTGGAGCAATTAGACAGAAATTAATACCAACCCCTCAAAATTTGGTAACTTCAACTCCATTAACAACCACTTATGAATCCTTTTTCGGATTACACCCATTATCTCAAGTTTTGGATCAAACTAATCCACTGACACAAATAGTTCATGGGAGAAGGTTGAGTTATTTGGGCCCCGGAGGATTGACAGGGCGAACCGCTAGTTTTCGGATACGAAATATCCAT